TCGATTTCCTTTGAGAATTGCCTATAGACATCATATATAGTATAAGTATAGTAGATAAGATATTCATTCATTTGTAGAACAATGAAATTTATGTTCTGGGGTTTACATATACTTTCATTTGCTGTTATAATTGGAATTGGAAAGGATTTTTTTTATTCAGAAGCTTCAATACTGATTAGTTATCTATCAATTTCTATTTTATTATTCTTATTATTTTCTTATTCTTATATAGTGAAATTATATAGTGAAAAGACCCCCCTTTTCAAATTCAAAGAAAATTTTAGATTCAAATCCAAGAATCATTTATTAACTATTAGAGTCCCATTTATTTAATAGTTAATATTTATTTAATAGTTAACGGTTCCAATTTGTCCAAAATTTGTGATTTTGTGACTTAAAAAACCACATTTTATTTTTCAATATACAAGACAGGGAAAGTTTTTAGATACAAGATGAAAGTACAATAAAAAAAAAAAGAAGTTTACTAATTCCTCCACCCCAAGTAAAGGGAGAATATTTTCATGTAGGATCATTTTGGCGGCATGGCCGAGCGGTAAGGCGGGGGACTGCAAATCCTTTTTCCCCAGTTCAAATCCGGGTGTCGCCTAAAACACGAAATCCCTTATTTTTTTTACTGATATAATATAAATCGCTGAATTTTTCTTGAGCACAAGCAAACTGAGGAAGGGGACTCTTGATAGTTGCTCGATTCTAAATATCTGGAAGTTCGGCGGTTCTCTAGAGCTAAAGTGCTGTAAATCCTTGCTCTAGGATTCAAGGATAGAGTAGTCGAAGGAATTTTCTAGAAAGATTTACCAATTACCAATTCCCCTCCACTACTAATGTAATGTAGTGTTTTAATTACTAGGTTTTGAATTCAATTGGATAGTCCGACGACAAATCTAATTAGTGGTTGTGGAAAGGGCTGAAGATACCAGACTCATAGTAGTCTCTAAGTACGGAGGAATTAAATAACTATTTAATTGGATCGAAAATTAGCTTTTTCTATATAAAATGCAAAAGAAAGAATTGATTTTCAATAAATCAGGAACTCCCCCCCCCCAGTCAAGAATGGAATAGGCGGCCCTCCGATTCTTTCACAGAAAGAACCTAAGGATTAGATTAAATCGAAAATAAAGATATGTGATAGATAATGATCTCTCTCGGTTCGATATTTTTAGCCCCTTAACCTTAATTAAGATTAAGGACAAGAAAAGAACAAATAGGTCTTATTTTTCCTACATCCTATTCCTACATCTTAGGAAGAGTCGATTCCCCTTGATACTTCCAAAGGGGTCACTGCCTATTTTGCTTGTGCTTAACCTTTTCCAATTCTACTAAAAAAATCATATCCTCTAAGAACTTGTTAGAAACGAGTTTCGCGTTTATTGGATCCTTTCATCAACGGTGTTGGTTCAGAATCCCTTTTTGACTCTGCGCCAGTGATTCCACTATTATTAGTGAACAATAGTGGAATAATTCCTTCATAGATATAGGGGACAAAATTTACATGGATATAGTAAGTCTTGCTTGGGCTGCGTTAATGGTAGTCTTTACATTTTCCCTTTCACTGGTAGTATGGGGAAGAAGTGGACTCTAGAGGTACTACTGATTCAATTAAGGAATCAAACCGTATCGGTTCTTTTCTAGCTCGTTTTCCAAAGTCTTTTTTTTATTGTTTCCCTCTTTCTCTTTAACTGGTCAAAGAGAAAAAAAGTTCTGTTATGAAGTAGACATGAACCTTGTATCGGAAATAAGATATAGATAGACATAGCGGTTGTTCAAAGAGAGACTGCGCATAATCAGATCTTACCTCGTACAAGTCGCATATTGCGCACTTACTTTTATCTCTTATTTTATTTGATAAATTTTATTTATGCTATGCTTTCTTGACTCATTTTATATTATATCATGGCTCAAGAGACTCAAGCGTAAAAAATGATGGATTTGAGTCTTTCTCTTTTAAAATAAGAAGAAATTCCCAGAGAACTTTTGTGAGTCATCTGTTAACTCTTCGATCAATTACTTCTTCGGAATGCTAAAGCTAAAAGAAAATCGAGTAATTTTCTTTTATTAATATTCGATCCTGACTTTTTTCATCATCGATTCTTTCGATGGATGCCGAAATTCGTATTGAAAATAATCTAAAATCTAGGAACTAGAACCGTAATATTAAGAATTCCCTCTTCTCGATTGATTATTCTAGATGCAACAAAGAAATAAAAGGATAATGCTATTCATATATTACCATTCATATATTAGCTATATAAATAGGTATATCAATAAAATAGATATTATACATTAATCTATATTAATCCTGTATTTAATTATTTTTATATAGCCTATGTCTAGTATTATTTTTATATAGTATATTATTATTTATACTATATATATAGTACAACTTATTACATTACAATAAGAGCTAGTATCGTAGCAAGATTCATATATGAATCTTGCTACGATACTAGCTCTAGCTATCGAATCTCGTAGAATACTATACCGCCGATTCGAGTCCGCCAATTTCATTTAAGATATGCGAGATTGCAATCCTTTTTTTTCTTCAATCGTTGACTAAGAAAAGAAGTTAAGTTTGATTCAAATTAATCACCTTGACTGACTGTTTTTACGTATATTATAAGTAAAAACGCAGTAGGAACTAGAATGAAAAGTGCAGTAGCAATAAATGCGAGAATATTTACTTCCATAATCTCATTGTTTTTTTATTTGGCAATAACTCGGGATTTAATCCCATAGAGATGATAAATTTTTCGCCCGTCAATTCAATGGGATAAATAAATTACACCTCGATGATATTGAATCGGATCAATCAATATCATGAATAACAATATCCGAACTATCAAATTAATTCATCGTCGAGAATTGAATAGTATAACATAGGAAGACCTTTTATCCATACCGAATGAAAAATAGGATTCCTGATCCAACCCCTTTCTTTTTCTTTTGTATTTTGATTTTTCCTTCTTTTCGGTTCTTGTTTTTCTATAACCTATCGCTACGGCCTTTCTTACACAACTTCTATTTTATTTGCTTAAATATCATTTTTTTTTACTGCCCTTCCAGTTCCTAAACAAAGCCAAACAAAGAATGGAAGCGAAACAGAAAAGAAGGGGGTTAAGTACTTTTTTTAATGATCTAATTTTTGTGGAAAATCAATAAGTATGATAAACATAAAAAAAAAATATTATTCATCCTCCTCTAAGCGGTTGAGATCTTTATTTCATTATCATTAATAGAATCTTTATTTTTATTTTGATTAATAATGTCACGCATATATCAAAAGATCGATGGTCAATTTGAATGAGATAGATTCTTTCAAATTTAAACTAGTAATTGAAATTACACAAACTCAGAACCAGAAAAGGAAAAATTTTGAATCTTAAAAGTCAAAGTATTCGAATTAGTTTAAAGGCATTTTGGATCGTACACGAAATGAATTCTATTTCTATATGTCTTACCGGTATATATTAAATATATGGTAATATATTTTATTACACGCATCGAGAGCAATCGTAAAACTAAGACCCCGTACGTTATCGGTATCTCTTGGAATCAAAAATATGATGCTACCAATAATTGTAGCAATGCACATATGTCTCTCTACCACCAACCATTATTGGGGCTGAGGTAATGGAAATTTTCGTATTTGTTTGATGAGAAATGTGAAACCAAAAAAGAAATAAAAAAAAGAGGAATGGAATGCCTTGGGAACTAAATTCGCTATTTGTATTCCTTTCACATTCAAATGGAGAAATTTATTAATGTATTTTTTAATTCCGTCGGGACTGACGGGGCTCGAACCCGCAGCTTCCGCCTTGACAGGGCGGTGCTCTGACCCATTGAACTACAATCCCAGGTAAAAAAAATGTAGAGTATACATATTCTTATGATTGCATGGAAACCATTTCTGTTTAGATTAGAATCGCTGTCTTGTAACTGTAACAGAGGTACGAGTGATATATTGCTGTGGGTACTTTAGTGAGAGCAACGTGGATTACTAGTAATCCGTTCGTTATTTCCAAATCAAGAGTTTTTTGCTTTACTCTTTTCCTTACACTTTCTACTTAGAAATCCTGATAGGAAATGAAATTAGATTGTTAGGAAAATTGGAATTTGTAGCAACAAAGAGCAAATAAAGCGGTAGGCTATATGAAAAAATTGTACTTTTTTTCTTGCGTAGCCGGAATTTATGAAGAACAAATAGTCGCTATCATTTGATGGTGGATCCACGAATTCTTGGGCCGAGCTGGATTTGAACCAGCGTAGACATATTGCCAACGAATTTACAGTCCGTCCCCATTAACCGCTCGGGCATCGACCCAGGACGAATCAATTCTAGGCTTATTGAGAATCCATGATCAACTTCCTTTCATAGTCCCCTACCCCCAGGGGAAGTCGAATCCCCGCCCCCTCCTTGAAAGAGAGATGTCCTGGACCACTAGACGATGGGGGCATACTTGCCCGACCGCCATACCCTCCGACTATGCTCATGGTATAGTATGAACAGTTTTTTGAAATTGTCAATATAATTTTCGGGTCTGACTAGACCCGAAAAATCTTTTCGTCTTTCATACCATAAAATCCATAAAATTTCCCAACATTTTTTGATTCGTGATTTTTTCTATTCAGAAAATCATTCATTCTAATCGCAATTGTATAACTCTAACAAGTATTCTATTCTAGAATATAGCAAGAATTTTTTTTTATTATTTTATTCTAAATTATTAATATTAAATAAAATAATAAAAAAAATAAAAAAAAAGATAATTATCTGTTTAAATTAGATTAGATCTTTATATACTTTATATATATATCTATTTTTTTAAAATGGAAAATTTTAAAAATTCAAATAAAAAATAGAAAAAAATAGAAGTAATACAAAGTATAGGATTCTTTCAGGAAGTGCTTGGTCTGTCCCAAAAAGGGGTTATACTCCAGTTCTTCTCCTCTCATTCATTGATTATTTACTCCTTAATTTAAGA